TTTCTATAGAATCCTTGAAAAAGACTTTTTCCCATAAGAAAGAAAAAAGAACTTACTATCTTTGGGATCTGATACTACACCGCTGCTTAATTCCTTAGTGGATCGGCTCTATTACATAAGCAGATTCCTAAATTTTGCCCCATATCATGGGATAAGTAAGCAGTTTTTTTTAGTTGTATCGACCCAGTCGCTCACTAATGGATCTTTACGGTGCTTTCTCTATCAATTTGGGAACTTTATCCATAGAGTAGTAGTATAGGCCATACTTTCTTCCTATTTTGATTCTCGTGAAGTGTCCTTCCTTCCTACAGCTGATAGGGCAAAATCGTTGTTTTGACGATCCCTATGTAGAAAGCCCTTTTTCTAGTATTTACTATAAAATTTGTAAAATTTGATCCTTTCTTTTTTTCTTCTTTCTATAGTGGAGATAGTCGCACGTAATGACAGATCACGGCCATATTATTAAAAGCTTGCGGTAAGAAGGGGTTTCGTTCTAGTGCCCGGAAATAATATTCCAAAGCCTTTGTATGCTCTCCATTGCTTGTGTGTATAAGGCCTATATTATAGAGTATATAACTTCGATCATAGGGATCAATTTCTAGTCGCGTAGCTTCATAATAATTCTGCAAAGCTTCCGCATAATTTCCTTCGGATTGAGCCAACATCCGTTACGGTCGTTCATTCTATTCAAAAAATCTCCGTTCCAAAACCGTACATGAGGTTTTCATCTCATACGGCTCCTCCCTTCTGTACATAGTACTAAGCGAAATAATCTATAGAATAAAAATAGAATTAGTCCCATCTTATTATGAACCGAAAGGGGCTGGTATTTTTCCAAGAAATCTCTAGCCAACCTTCCCGCAAGAGGTTTTTCTTAACACCAATGAATTCTATTAATGCTAGAGGAAAACGATAGCTCCAAGAATTTCTTTGTTCTCAACGCCTCCTATTTAGAGGAATTAGCCACTTCAACGATCTTTGATGGTTATAGGGGTATCCAAAGTACAAACCTGATGGTTGTTTGTTATCCCAACCATTCTTCCCAGCCCTGATACCGATCAGGAAAGGGCTAATTTCTAACAAAGTTTTTCTCTTGTTGATTCCTATTTCTAGGTGTAGTGCTTTTCTCCCCTATGCTGCCTATTGGTACTAGTAGAGTAGGATTGGCCTGTAATACAGAACCTATCCTGTAGGTGTAACCTTTCGCTCAATACTCAAATCTACAATTGAAGCATCTGAGGCCGCATCAATCGAGGATACACGACAGAAGGAATTGTTAGTTCACCTCACCTTCCCCAAGCGTGGGTTTCCTTTACTAATTTTGTTCTCTCTATGCGAACCCCCTCTCTTTCTCGTAAGACTGAGGTGTAGGTAGGGCTAAAAAAAAAAAAGAGTCAAATCGCACCATCTCTATAATAAGTAAATGCCCTTTTTTCCCCTGAGGTTGTCGGAATTATTCGCAATAAAATATTGGCTACAATTGAAGAGGTCTTATCAATGAAATTTCCATTTATACGGGATCTAGGCATAATTCCCAACCCATTCTATATAGAATTGTTTTCATTTCTTCACAAAATAACATAAAAACAAACACATTCGATTCTTATAAATCGATCGATCCATATGCTCTAAATGGATAAGAGAGGTATGGATTTTCCGCTCAGCTCAAATTGTCTCCTTTTCCTTCTGTTTGGACAAGAAGAGATATGAAATATTTGACTAAGATTGGATTTCATTCCACTTTTCTATTTCTCAACAATAACTTCTCTCATCAGCTATTTCGCGTTTTCAAAGTCATTAATTGTCTCATACCCTTTTTTAGATTTCGATTGTATGGCGTAGCGTACCTTATGCAAACAGAATTCTAGGGTTCCTCTATTTTATTATGGAATAAGAAGAATTCTTCCATTCTCTTTTTCTTTGGTTTGGGGAAAACCCAAACTAAAACTTTTCGAGGGAGCGGAATTCCTAGTAAAAAAATCCTGGATCCTTCCACTTAGATGAAAAGGAATTTTTCCAATAGAACCATGGAACCCCCGAGCCGTTGTGGTTGTACCTGTACTGCAGGAATAGGAAAACTCGCTATTCACTTAGTTTATTTTCCATAATAAGATTCTGTAGGAGAGATGGCCGAGCGGTTCAAGGCGTAGCATTGGAACTGCTATGTAGACTTTTGTTTACCGAGGGTTCGAATCCCTCTCTTTCCGTTTCTCTTAATTGATCAACGTTAACGATCACAATGTATCAAATCAAATAACAATTTATTCCAGCAATAATACCTTTATTTAATAGAAATTTTTTATAGTAAATTACTGTGGTATGTAAAATACACATAGAGGAAAAAACAAAAAAGAAAAAGGATCCTAGGGTTAATCCATTTATGCTAGTTGAATGGGAAAATACGAATTAAGGGCCTTAGGTCGATTTAGTTCGGGGAAAGGGGAAGGGGAAGAAAATTCTATGAACTTTTCCTTTTTTCGTTAAGTTCAAGTCTGACGAGAGTAATATTCTACAACTAACAACTCATTTATTTTGAGACCGACCCACTTCCTATCTAGGATTTTTTTAACTAGTCCTTTATATTGCAATGTGTCAATCGTCAAATGCTTTGGCAATTTCCCCGGGTCGGATGAAGCAATAGAATTTTGAATCAGACGTTTTGATCTTTGGTTATCCTTCGTAGTAATAATATCTCGGGGTTTGCAACGAAAACTTGGTATATCGACTATACGACCATTAACTAAAATATGTCTATGGTTAACTAATTGCCGGGCCCCAGGAATGGTTGAAGCCATACCCAATCGAAAAAGGATATTATCCAAACGCATTTCAAGTAATTGTAGTAAAACCTGACCTGTTGACCTTTTTGCTTTTCCAGCGATATGTACATATCTAAGTAATTGTCGTTCTGTCAGACCATAATGAAAACGCAATTTCTGTTTTTCTTGAAGACGAATACGATATTGCTCTTTTTTCCCAGAATGGAATTTCTTTTTCAGATTACTTCCGGATTTAGGTGTTTTTCTAGTGAGTCCTGGTAAAGCTCCCAGACGGCGTATTTTTTTTAAACGAGGTCCTCGATAACGGGACATGAAGACTCCTTGTTTATTTTATTGAAATTTCATTTTACACAATTAATTTCATTGTATTTACATTACAGAATACATCAAAATTAAAACTGAATTAAACTAAAGGATAAACAGAGTAAAATCTACTAAAGTACCACAAAAAATGGAGTTTCATCAACATCTGGATTTTTTGTATATATATTATTTATTTTATTGTTTTGTATCTAGCAAAATTGTAAGGTAGAACCACATAATAGATCCTGGATTCTCCATTTAATTCGGAGAAAAAGAGAGATTCTTGTTCATGGAACATCGATATAGAAAAAAGCCGACTATCGGATTTGAACCGATGACCCTCGCATTACAAATGCGATGCTCTAACCTCTGAGCTAAGTGGGCTTACATAACAGAAATAGTGTAACAAATAGAAATATGTATAGTATAGGAAATCCGTAAAATGTCAGATCTTAATTATTAATCTTAGCTATTAACTAGTTCGAAATTGGAAGTTCTACTTAGAAAAAAATACTAGAACTTCATAAAGATAAAGTTAACTTGATATGCTTAACTGGAGGATATCCTTAAATAGGAGAAATTTTTGAACTTTCTTTTTATTTCTCTAATTCGCAAATTGATTTTTCTAATAGAATAGAATCTATTCCAATTTCTATATTGAATTTGATTTCAGATATTTTCAATTTGATATGGCTCGGATGAGTAATCTAATACATAGAAAAGAATAATATATATGATGAAAGATATAATAAAGAGAAAATGCGAATTTCTTGGCATTTTCATTCGATCATTATAGACATTTTTTGAGATATTTTGTTTTTTTTGTTATTTCTTAATAATTTAATGATTAATATTTCACTAAGGAGAACATAGAATCATAGCAAATAAAATTGCTAATTCTGATTAGAAAAAAAAAAGAATGAATATCAAGCGTTATAGTATGATTTTGAATACTCTAAAAAAGAAAGGCGGGGGGGGGGTGGGGGAGAGAAAAACTTTGGGATATATTGATTCGGATTGAATTGCAAATACATCAACGATAGAATCAATTCAATTCTGAATTGCAATAAGCAGGGTCTGTCAAATAGAGACGAACTGCTAGACTACGTCGAGTAATGAATTCAACGATTCCAAAAAAAACTAAGAGATGGATGAAATTACACAAGGAATCCAGGTCTCAATCAAAGAAAAGGAAAATGGGGATATGGCGAAATCGGTAGACGCTACGGACTTGATTGTATTGAGCCTTGGTATGGAAACCTGCTAAGTGGTAACTTCCAAATTCAGAGAAACCCTGGAATTAAAAAAGGGCAATCCTGAGCCAAATCCGTGTTTTGAGAAAACAAGTGGTTCTCGAACTAGAATCCAAAGGAAAAGGATAGGTGCAGAGACTCAATGGAAGCTGTTCTAACGAATCGAGTTGATTACGTTGTGTTGGTAGTGGAACTCTCTCTAAATTTAGAGAAAGTAAGGGCTTTATACATCTAATACACACGTATAGATACTGACATAGCAAACGATTAATCACGGAACCCATATCATAATATAGGTTCTTTATTCTTTTTTAGAATGAAATTAGGAATGATTATGAAATAGAAAATTCTGAATTTTTTTAGAATTATTGTGAACCCATTCCAATCGAATATTGAGTAATCAAATCCTTCAATTCATAGTTTTCGAGATCTTTTAAAAAGTGGATTAATCGGACGAGGATAAAGAGAGAGTCCCATTCTACATGTCAATACTGACAACAATGAAATTTCTAGTAAAAGGAAAATCCGTCGACTTTATAAGTTGTGAGGGTTCAAGTCCCTCTATCCCCAAACCCTCTTTTATTCACTAACTATAGTATTTATCCTCTTTTTTTCTTTTTATCAATGGGTTTAAGATTCATTAGCTTTCTCATTCTACTCTTTC